AGATACGAGTGAATGGAAAGGAAAAAACAAAGGATCAATTCCACTTTAAAGAGACACGCTATAAAAATAGACCCGTTTATGAAACTTATTATCTGGATGGGAATCAAGAACAAGAAAATTCAAAGTTAGAAATATTTAAAAAATAATAATAAAATTAATACATAGGATACATACACTAAAAGATAAGAAGAAATTCGACCACCCCCTACATATTTGATAACCTCTCCTACGAAAAAACTCGCAATACCGACTCCATTCGTAATTCCATCAATTACTCGTCTATCAAAAAAATGAGTTAGTTCAGCTAATCTTCTTATACCTTTAGTAAAGGATATTACATAAAAAAAATCTATGTAACCACGATTATATGACCAATTATATATCACATTTATTATTTTACCCCCAAAAATTTTTATTTTATTAGGAACACTTCTAACAAATGAATTAAATAAATTTAAATTTTGTAAAGATGAATAAACAGGCTTATATAAAAAAGACGATATAAGAATTCCGAAATAAGCTATACTAACGGAAAAGGTTGCATTTGTGATAAATTCATACCAATCCACAGAATGGTTTCTATTTTTATGTAAAAGGTTTATAGACGAACTTAAGAATTTGGATAGTATATCCAAATCCATTCCTTCCTGATTGAATAACGGAATTCCTACGGCCCCAACGAACAACGTAAATAAAACTAATACAAGCATCGGAAATAACATAGTATTGTCCGACTCGTGGGGATATGAGAAAGTGTTTTTAGTGCCAAAACGAGCAATACTAATAAACGGATGTACCATACTTCTTACATTTTCATTACTATCAATCCGATACGTGTTTAAAAAATAAGTTTTTTCATTTTTTTTCGTAGTTAAAAAATCTAATAAACGAAAGCTTGTTTTAATAATTTTTTTTCCTTCTTTACCCCAGAGAGACATTGAATAGAACGAGCTATTTTTTTTGCCGCTGTAATTTTGAAAATAAACATTTAAATGTCCTTCAAAAGTAAGTAAATAGATACGAAACATATAAAATGCAGTTAATCCTGCCGTGGAACAAGCTATTATTGCAAAAATCGGTGAATACAACCAACTATCATTAAGAATTTCATCTTTGGACCAAAAACAAGCAAGAGGTGGAATACCACAAAGAGAAAGTGTACCTAATAAAAAAGCGGTTTTTGTAATTGGTACATGTTTTCTTAAACCGCCCATAAGAACCATATTCTGACTTTTATCTGGAGAATATCCAACAATAGTTTCCATCGAATGAATAATTGATCCAGATCCTAAGAACAACAATGCTTTCGAATAGGCATGAGTAATCAAATGAAATAAAGCAACTCGATAAGACCCCATACCTAGAGCTAACATCATATAACCCAATTGAGACATTGTAGAATAAGCTAAGCTTTTCTTAATATCTTTTTGAGCAAGAGCTAAAGTGGCTCCTAAAAGTAATGTTATTATACCTGTCAAAGCTATTAGATTTATTATGTAAGGTATAACTATGAAAAGAGGAAGAAGTCGAGCTACAAGAAAAATTCCTGCTGCTACCATAGTAGCGGCATGTATAAGAGCCGAAATGGGGGTAGGCCCTTCCATGGCATCAGGTAACCATACATGAAGGGGAAATTGGGCGGATTTTGCAACTGCGCCGGCAAATAATAGGAAGGCGCATAAGGTAACAAATAAAAAATTAACCTCATTATTATAAACCAAGTTATTAAATATCTCAAACAAATCCCGAAATTCAAAACTACCCGTTATCCAATAAAAACCCAAAATTCCTAATAATAAACCAAAATCCCCGACACGATTAGTTACAAACGCTTTTTGACAAGCATTCGCCGCACTAGGTCGTGTGAACCAAAAACCTATTAATAGATAAGAACACATTCCAACCAATTCCCAAAAAATATAAATTTGTATCAAATTAGAACTAGTAACTAATCCCAACATTGAAGTATTGGAAAAACTCATATAAGCAAAAAATCTCAAATATCCCTGATCATGAGACATATAATTATCACTATAAATAAGAACCATCATTCCAACAGTAGTGATTAATATTGACATAATAGAAGTAAGTGGATCAACCAAGCAGCCAAATTCTAAATAAAAATCATTATTGATGGTCCAAGACCATACATGTTGATATACGGAATTGTTATTTATTTCCTGAATAGAAAAATGGGCTGAAAAAATCATAACTATACTTAACAATAAAACACTCGGAAAAGCCCACATACGGCGAAGATTTTTTGTTGACGTTGGAAAAAGTAGAAGTCCTGCTCCAATTAACATTGGAACTGGAAGTGGAATGAAAGGTATAATCCATGAATATTGATATGTATATTCCATAAAAAAAAATAAAATATTTTTCTTAATTAATTGTTTCTGATTCACCGGTTCTTATTTGTTTTCTGTTGAAAGGGGTCAGTTAATAAAAAAAAAATTAAGATATATAAAATAAAACTTAAATAAAATTTGCATTCTAATTATTACGTATTACAATAATTTATTTATATCTTTTATATCTATAGAGCGAGGATAAATAATTACACCAAAAACAGTGTTTGGTATGAATCATAAAGCGCATAACTTGACCCATAAAAACTATTTATTGTAATTGTAATTCGGTTATTCAGAATCATTAAACAATTTGTTTTGTAACTAATTGATTGTCTTCCATTACAATAAAAGCTATTTGTAGGAAATGCTATGATATCCAACACTTTATTTTATGTAAAATAAAAAAAAAGGGCAAATAAAATGCCTTTAATAATAAAAAATTATATATTTTGTATCCTTTAACAGATTAACTACTAGTCCCACTCGAATTTGAGAATTAAAGTTGGGTGTACTCTTTCTTCGAGTTTGACCAATTAAATTAATTAAAATTAATATAATAGAAAATTATTAAAGTTTTTTAATTAAGCGATAGAGGGGTTGGGTTATTAAACTTTTGATGTATTTTATTACATGTATAAATGTAACACGACGAAAATAGAAAGAAAACTAAACGCACAATCTTTTATTTTTTGTTTGTATTGTATTTTATCAACTTCAATCAATTCTATTCTATTTGGCATAGGGGATTGTTGTTAGTAATATTTTATGCGATTTTTACACACCCCCCCCTTTTTTATGAAGGGAGTATAATTTAGAGAATAAATAGATAGAGAACAGTAAAGAAAAATTTATTTTGAACAATAGATGTCTTTCACATCCAACCGAAGAACCTATTATAATTTTTTAATGGCAGTTCCAAAAAAACGCACCTCTATTTCAAAAAAACGGATTCGTAAAAATATTTGGAAAAGGAAGGGATATCGGGCAGCATTGAAAGCTTTTTCGTTAGCGAAATCTCTTTCTACCGGGAGTTCTAAAAGTTTTTTTTTGTGTAACAAATAAATAATAGTAATCAAACAATACAATAAAAAATCTTAATCGGTCTAATTAGAAAAGTAATCTAATTTTGTTTCTAATTTTTTTATAAGATTTATAAGTTATAAGAATTTTAATTAACATCATAATAGTAAAATAATATAAATTTATATTTATATAAAATAATATATAAAAATAATTAGTTTCATAATGTTTTAATTTAGAAGGCGTCTTTTTTCTTTCATTTCTGATATAGATAAGAATTCTGTTGTCTACTTAATTCGAAAAATTAATGGTACTTTTTTGTTTGAAAAAAGGATAAATGCAAGCACAAGGGTTCACCTTTCGTTTTAGTATATTTTATAATTTTCAGGATGGGGATTCTCACTTTCCCCATCGACTTGACTCAATAATAAAAAAAAAATTTATTTTTTAATATATAATATATATTAATATTATAATTATATATTAAAAGAAGGGTTCATTGAAACTAATTGATTTAGTTTTAAATATGTTTTATAATCTTCTAAATCATTATTTTTCTAAATTATTATCACTATATAAACTCTTTAACCCAATTTAATTAATAACCCCCCCTTTTACATTTTTAGGTAGTTATATGACGAATGTGCCAATTTTGAGTGATCTGTTTTAGATCCTATGGTTCGATTGGAAGATCGATCAAAATATAATATATATCAAAGATATAATATATATTAATTTAAAATTTATAAAGTATTTTTTGAAGTACGGTACAATTTCGATAGAAATATAAAATATTGTTATATAATTGATACACCCATACTAATACCTAACTTAATCGGGTTGCTAAATCTTAACAAAAATTCTCTACACAACGAAAAACCCTAAAAATTCATATAAAACTAACTATGCAAATATTTACAAAAACCCCTTGAGTGTATCGCTGAAATTGTGTTATATAAAAATTATATTTTATCGATAAAATTATTTTTTTATTTTAGATTAATTCTTTTTTTATTTTAGATTAATAAATGATAAAATAAATGAATCATTAAAAAATGCAAACGAGACAGAACATTGTTTTTAGTTCTATCTATGGATTGAAGTCAAAATAATCTAGTTCCAACCGTAACATTTTTGTTTTAGGAAAACATAAAGTAATAACTTACGAAAAACTACATTTTTAGTTCAGTTAAATAAAATTAACATTCTAAAATAATAAATAAAAAGATAATAAATATTATTAACGAAAACGTTTAAATCCCTAATTCTTAAACAAGTTTTTATTCATCAATTTAATGGTTTCCTAAAAAAATATTGCATTTAATTAACTCCTTCAATCTCGACGATTGAATAAAAATAGGTTATTATGATTTCGAATAAGCCGCTATGGTGAAATAGGTAGACACGCTGCTCTTAGGAAGCAGTGCTAGAGCATCTCGGTTCGAGTCCGAGTGGCGGCATGGCATCTTCTAAAAGAGTAAGCCCTATAATGAATTCAATTCCCGATTTCAATTCCTATAATTGCGGGACCCCCTTTTAATAATTTTTATGATATTTTCAACTTTAGAGCATATATTAACTCATATATCCTTTTCTATCGTTTCAATTGTAATTACAATTCATTTG